GAGTTATACAGCATACATATTCTCATACATATTCTTATAATTTCTTTATATTTATAATTGCCGTGTTTTACCAGAAACACGAGTGATTGATATTCACATGGATATGAACTATAGTGAGAGTGACACGGATTACTAGTAATCCTGTGGTTATTGCCACATCGATTGATAAGATAATCAATCTTTCAATGAAAAAAAAAAGGACTCTTTTTTTCTTTACTCCTTCTTATATTTACAGATTATTAATCTAGATCGTTAGAAAGATCAGAACGCGTGGGAACAAATGAACAAAGAAATAGGGATATAGCAGAAAAAATGGACTATTTATTCCTCTATATCAGGCATTTCTGGAGGACAAATTGGTTATATCATCCCCATGGATCGGCGAATTATTGGGCCGAGCTGGATTTGAACCAGCGTAGACATATCGCCAACGAATTTACAGTCCGTCCCCATTAACCGCTCGGGCATCGACCCAGGAAGAATCAATTCTAGGCTTATTGATAATCCATGATCAACTTCCTTTCGTAATACCCTACCCCCAGGGGAAGTCGAATCCCCGCTGCCTCCTTGAAAGAGAGATGTCCTGAACCGCTAGACGATAGGGGCATACCTGCCCGATCGCCATCATATTATGCTCATAGTATGAGCAGTTTTTTGGAATTGTCAATATAATGTAATGGCATGACTAGATCCGAAGAATCTTTCTTGCTTCCACAATTACATAGAATTTTTTGATTGTTCATTCATGAACCATCATATATATATGACGAAGTATAGGATCCCCTCAGCGGGGATTTGTCCGACAAAAAAAAAGTAAAACCCCATTTCTTCAATTTTCACTCATTGATTCGCTCATCGTTAAGACGAGATATGCCTCACTAACACTAAGCCAGGAAATTCAGAAATGATAGAATTTTTTTTTGATTGATTCAAAAAGGTGATGTAGAACTCGTAAATCTGGGAAGGGATTGACAAGTAATCGAAAAGATTCTTTTTTTTTTTTCTATAAGAATTCAGTTCAGGGTACGAGTCGAATCCTTCATCACATGATTCGATGAAATATTTTGGATCTATGTCGGATTGGTACATGTATCAATCAAGTTAATCTCGCCTCGATGGGTCGCAAAGCAATTAGGAGCGAAACAATTCATTGCATTGATATTTCTCAAATAGAAATAATCATTTGATTTGACCCTAGAACTTCCTAGGTAAATCAAATGGCTTGTTCTTGAATGAGCCCCCTATGCATACATGTATATATGTACATATAGTCTATACATAGATACATGCAGTAGACTCATAGTGGTTAGTGGCCTCTTCATGAATTGAAGAAAATGGCCCTTTTAACTCAGTGGTAGAGTAACGCCATGGTAAGGCGTAAGTCATCGGTTCAAATCCGATAAAGGGCTTTTTCCACGAAGCTCCCGCCTTAGTCTTCATTTTTCATCGGAGAATAGAGATATTATTGATATTTGTAATAAAAAAAAGGTAAACGGACTGCATAATGAGTTATCATTCTAATGAGTTATAGGTATAAAGTTGAACATTTGTTCATTATGATAATAAGGAATCCCACTTATTAGGAGGACTACTATGTCACTACAGGCTATACTCCTCCTCATGTTTCATTATTTATATTTTGGGTCCCGGGACATGGATATTCGAGATAATACCCAATCTCAATTATGAATCGACAAACCAAAGTTTTACTACTTCTCCATTGTTCCAATTTAATCCATCGGAAAAATTAGAAATCAAGAAAAGAAAAAGTAAGTGGACCTGACCCATTGAATCATGACTATATCAGCTATTCTGATATTCAAATTGGATAGAGATAAAATTGTAGAAGCGGACCCTTTTTTTTATTTCCTTGGACCACGCAAGAATTTGTCGATATTTCCGATTGAATCTTCTTGTTCCTGGATGCTCCATAGGAATAAATCGCTATTCCCTTCCTCCACAGAGAAACCATTTATTCCGAGTCACAAGAACAATATATTTTTCAATATCTTTCTTTGATTCCAGAAAAAGATCAGTTTATATCTATATAGGATTTCGATATAGATATCAGATCATGGCTTCATGTACCAAATATTTCCATATTGATGCATCAGAAATTTTTGTTCCGCCAATGCAATGGAGAGCGAATGCGAGAAAGGGACTTTCATTTAAGTCTCCTATTATTTAATATTTAATTTAGGGACACGGACAAAAAAATAGGGAATTTTCCTTTTTTTTCTGCCGGATAAAGGTAAAGTAAAGAGGGAAATATTCGAAGTTTCTTTTTTTTTGGTTCGACCCGTGAAAAGATATACTCTGGAATTTTCGATTCATTCGAAAGAAATATAATAAAGAAGACAATAACAAACAAAAAATAATCCAAAAAAAGGGAAAGAGTAATAAATTATATATATATATGATACTGTAGTAGTATACACTAAAATTAGGAGAATCCATAGAGATATTTATTGAATTGATCTTTTCTCAATATCACGAAAAA